TTTCGGCGAGGTCTAATCAAAGGTTCTATGCGGGCTCAAAGACGTAAAATAGTTATTTGGGAATTGTTTCAAGCAAACGCACATTCCTCTCTTTTTTTGGACAGAATAGAAAAATCCCCTCTTTTTTCTTTTGATATCTCCGGGCTGATTAAAGTAATTTTTAGAAATTGGGTGGGGAAAGGGGAAGCATTCAAAATTGTAGAGTATACAGAAGACGAAATAAAAAGAGAAGAAGAAAAAGAGACAAAGGAAAGAACGGAGAAAGAGCGAATACAGATAGCAGAGGCCTGGGATACCATTCCAATTACACAAGTAATAAGAGGTTGCATGTTACTAACTCAATCTATTTTTAGAAAATATATTGTATTACCTTCATTGCTAATTGCAAAAAATAGTGGACGCATGTTCCTATTTCAATTTCCCGAATGGTTTGAGGATTTACAGGAATGGAATAGAGAGATGCATGTTAAATGTACCTATAATGGTGTTCCATTATCCGAAACAGAATTTCCGAAAAATTGGTTGACAGACGGTATTCAAATAAAAATCTTATTTCCTTTCCGTCTGAAACCCTGGCACAAATCGAAACTACGATCATCTAAGAAAGGTTTAATGAAAAAGAAAAAAGCAAAAGATGATTTTTGTTTTTTAACAGTTTGGGGAATGGAAACTGAATTTCCTTTTGGTTCGCCCCGAAAACGACCTTCCTTTTTTAAACCCATTTTTAAGGAAATTGAAAAAAAAATTGGAAAATTTCAAAAGAAGTCTTTTCGAGTTCTAATAGTTTTTAAAAGAAAAATAAAATTACTTCGAAAAGTTTTAAAAGAAACAAAAGAATGGGTTATCGAAAGTGTTATTTTTATAAAAAGAATAATAAAAGAACTTTCAAAAATTCTGTTATTTCGATTAACAGGAAGAGAAGTATATGAATCAAGTGAAATTAAAGAAGAAAAAGATTCTATAATAAGCAATCAGCTAATTCACGAATCGTTTAGTGAAATTGCATCTACGAATTGGACAAATTCTTCATTAACAGAAAAAAAAATCAAGGATTTGACTACTAGAACAAGTACAATTCAAAATCAAATAGAAAGAATTATAAAAGAGCAAAAAAAAGTAACTCCAAGAATAAATAATATTAGTCTTAAAAAAACAAGTTATAATGCTAAAAGATTCGAAAAATGGCAAATATTCAAAAAAAGAAATGCTCAATTAATCTCTAAATTACCTCTTTTTTTGAAATTTTTCATTGAAAGAATCTACACAGATATATTTTTATGTATCATTAATATTCCCAGAATGAATACAGAACTTTTTCTTGAATCAACAAAAAAAATTATTAATAAATCCATTTACAATAATGAAAGAAAACAAGAAAGAATTAATAAAATTAAGAAAAATCGAATTCCATTTATTTCGACTATAAAAAAGTCACTTGATAATATTAGTAATAGTCAAAAAAATTCACCTATTTTTTATGACTTATCCTACGTGTCACAAGCATATGTATTTTTCAAATTATCACAAATCCAAGTTAGTAACTCGTATAAATCAAGAGCTGTTCTTCAATCTCAAGGAATCCCCCCACCTGAAATAAAGGATTCTTTTGAAACACAAGGAATGGTTGATTCGAAATTAGGGGATAAGAAACTGCGGAGTTATGAAATGAATCAATGGAAAAAGTGGTTAAGAGGATATTATCAATACAATTTATCTCAGAGCAGATGGTATAGATTAATACCAGAAAAATGGCGCAATACAGTTCATCAGCGTCGTATAGCTAAAAAGGAAAATTTTAGCAAAAGGCATTCATATGAAAAAGACCAATTAATTGATTTCAAAAAACAAAAACAAATTGAAGTATATTCATTATCTAATCAAAAAAGAAAAGAGAATTTGCAAAAATACTATAAATATGATCTTTTATCATATAAATTTCTTAATTATGATTATGAAAATAAAACGGAATACTTTTTTTATAGATCTCCGTTTCAAGGACGTAAGAAACAAGAGATTTCTTATAACACGCATAAAGAAAATATACTGAGGAACATCCCTATCGATAATTATCTAGGAAAGGTCCATATTCTATATATGGAAAAAACGGTCGATAGAAAATATTTTGATTGGAACATTCTCAATTTTGATCTTAAACAAAAAGGCGATATTGAGGCCTGGGTCAGCAATGGGAATCAAAATACTCAAATAATTCCTAAAAAAAATCTTTTTTACCTTATGATTCCAGAAATCAATCCACCAAACTCCGACAAAGTATTTTTTGATTGGATGGGAATGAATGAAAAAATGCTAAAGTGTCACATAGCGAATTTGGAACCTTGGTTCTTCCCAGAATTTGTGTTACTTTATAATGCATATAAAAGGAAACCTTGGTTTATACCAAGCAAATTACTTCTTTCAAATTTGAATAAAAATGAAAATAGTAGTGAAAATAAAAAAATAAATCAAAAGCAAAAAGGAAATTTTTTGATACCATCGAATAAAAAGCATCGAAATCAAGGAGAAAAAGAACCCACAAGTCCAGGAAATCTTGGATCCGTTCTCTCACAACAAAAAGATAGTGAAGAAAATTATGCAAGATCAGACATGAAAAAGGGGAAAAAGAAAAAACAATACAAAAGCAGCGCGAGAGCAGAACTAGATTTCTTCCTGAAACGTTATTTGCTTTTTCAATTGAGATGGGACGATACTTTGAATCAAAGACTGATCAATAATGTCAAGGTATACTGTCTCCTACTTAGACTGATAGATCCAACCCAAATTACTATACCCTCGATTCAAAATAGAGAAATGAGTTTGGATATAATGCTGATTGAGAAGAATTTAACTCTTAACCAATTGATGAAAAAGGGAATATTGATTATAGAACCCATTCGTCTGTTTGGAAAAAACGATGCACAATTTATTATGTATCAAACCATAGGTATTTCATTGGTTCATAAGAGTAAGCACCAAACTAATCAAAAATACCAAGAACAAAGATATGTTTCTAAGAAGAATTTTGATGAAACTATTTCATCACACCAAAGAATAACTGAAAATAGAGACAAAAATCATTTTGATTTGCTTGTTCCTGAAAATATTTTATCATTTAGACGTCGTAGAAAGTTGAAAATTCTAAGTTGTTTTAATTCAAAGAATAGAAATGGTGAAGATAGAAATCCAGTATTTTGGAATGCAAAGGACGTAAAAGACAGCAGCCAAGTTTCGCATGACAGTAACCATTTTGATAGAGAGAAAAATCAATTAATGAAATTAAAGCTCTTTCTTTGGCCTAATTATCGATTAGAGGATTTAGCTTGTATGAATCGTTATTGGTTTGATACCAATAATGGCAGTCGTTTCAGTATGTTAAGAATACATCTGTATCCACGATTGCAATTTTGACATTTCGTGGATAATACACTTTTTCTATATATTCTATACCCTATATATAAATATAATAGGGTATATCAAAGCAAACAAATACATAGATCACATGTCTTTTTCTCACATTTCATTCTAATATCCAATAGGAAATGAATAATGTCTCGATTAGATCTCGAAATGAATCAACAAAACCTTCTTTGTTTTAGGTCTAAATTCTTCGATGCGAAAATGTACCAATCCTTTTCTATCCCTATCTAAATCCAATTAGAAATTGGATTAATTGATTTGAATTCAGAAAATTAGGAGTTCATAAAGAAATTTGGATTAGATTATTGTATATACCAGATTCCAATTAATGGCATTATTATTACTGATCAATAAAATCCATATCTGTAAAAAGGGAAAGGGGATTTTTTTATGGTAACAAATTCATTCATTTCGGTTATTTCTCAAAAAGAAAACGAAGAAAACAGAGGGTCTGTTGAATTTCAAGTATTCAGTTTTACCACTAAGATAAGAAGACTTACTTCACATTTGGAATTGCACAAAAAAGACTCTTCATCCCAGAGAGGTTTGCGGAAAATTTTGGGAAAACGCCAACGACTGCTGGCCTATTTGTCAAAAAAAAATAGAAGACGCTATAAAGAATTAATTAGTGAGTTAAATATTCGAGAGATAAAAACTCGTTAATTTGAAGCGTGATACCATTTGAGCTTAGTCGTTTAAATTTTGATGAACTTCTTTTTACTTTCAGCAATGCATGGAAGAACGACTCGGGAAAAAACTTATGATTGCACCAACTACAAGAAAAGACCTCATGATAGTCAATATGGGCCCTCACCACCCATCAATGCATGGTGTTCTTCGACTGATTGTTACTCTCGATGGTGAAAATGTTATTGATTGTGAACCAATACTGGGTTATTTACATAGAGGGATGGAGAAAATTGCGGAAAATCGAACAATTATACAATATTTGCCTTATGTAACGCGTTGGGATTATTTAGCTACTATGTTCACAGAAGCAATAACCGTAAATGGACCCGAACAGCTAGGCAATATTCAAGTACCTAAAAGGGCTAGCTATATCAGAGCTATTATGTTGGAGTTAAGTCGTATCGCTTCTCATTTGTTATGGCTTGGCCCTTTTATGGCAGATATTGGGGCACAGACCCCTTTCTTCTATATTTTTCGAGAACGAGAGTTAATATATGACTTGTTCGAAGCTGCTACCGGTATGCGCATGATGCATAATTATTTTCGTATCGGAGGAGTAGCTGCTGATCTACCTCATGGCTGGATAGATAAATGTTTGGATTTTTGCGATTATTTTTTAACCGGGGTTGCTGAATATCAAAAGCTTATTACGCGGAATCCTATTTTTTTAGAACGAGTTGAAGGCGTAGGCATTATTGGCGCAGAAGAAGCACTAAATTGGGGTTTATCGGGCCCAATGCTACGAGCTTCCGGAATACAGTGGGATCTTCGTAAAATTGATCGTTATGAGTCTTACGACGAATTTGATTGGGAGATTCAATGGCAAAAAGAAGGGGATTCATTAGCTCGGTATTTAGTACGAATCAGTGAAATGACAGAATCCATAAAAATTATCC